AAACCTAAAAAGTTCATGAAACAAAAAAAGAAAAAAACAAATAAAATAATCTAATGGGCAAAAACCTTTTTCAAGTTAAAGACATAAGACGATCATACCGCATACGCGGAAACCTTCCTCGCACCCACAAAAAAGAAAAAGAAATAAAACCGCCAAAAAGAAAAGAAAGAAAAGAAAGCCCGAAAAAAAGAAAAAAGAAAAAAGAAGAAAAAATTCTTATAATTAAAATTCTTCCATACTCAGCTAAAAATAATAAAGCAAATCCCCCCCCCCCATACTCAACATTAAAACCAGAAACCAGCTCAGACTCTCCCTCAGCAAAGTCAAAAGGAGCCCGATTTGTTTCTGCCAAAATAGAAACAAACCAAACCAAAAAAAGAGGTACACACAATAAAAAAATAAGAAAATAAATATCTTGAAAAATAGGATAGAAAAGAAGATTATACCTACCAACTAAAAAAATAATTCTCAGTAAGACTAAAACCATACTTACCTCATAAGAAATAGTCTGGGCCACAGCACGTAAAGAACCTAATAAAGCATATTTTGAGTTAGAAGCCCAACCAGCCAAAAAAGTTGAATAAACACTTAATCTAGATAAACATAAGAAAAAAAAAATACCAAAAGAAAAAAAGAAAAAAATACCATTAACCCTCGGAAACAAAACCCACATAGAAAACACTAAAAATAAACTAAAAATAGGAGAAAAAATATAAAACCAATAATTTATAGAAAAAAGAAGAAACCGTTCTTTTGAGAAAAGTTTCAAAGCATCAGAAAAAGGTTGAAAAATCCCAAAAATACCAACTTTCGTAGGCCCTTTTCGAACTTGGATATATCCTAAAATTTTTCGCTCTAACAAAGTAAAAAAAGCAACAGCTAACAATAGGCAAACATCGTTAATCAAAATTCTTATTATAAAACTCATAATATTAAAGAGAACTTCTCTATGTTTAAAGCTTAAATCTAATGCACTACTCTGCCACTTTAATAAATTACGTGTAAATATAATACATCTTTTGTACCTAAAACAAATACAATTTTCTGCCAACGTAACAACAAAATAAAATATAAGCTTCTGGTCCTTTCGTACTAAAAAGCTTCAAAATAAAAATAAAAGATAGAAACCAACCTGGCTCACGCCGGTCTGAACTCAACTCACGTTTAAATTTAAAGGTCGAACAGACCCTCCTAGAAAACTGCTACACCAAAAGGAAAATTAAAAGTCAACATCGAGGTCGCAATCTTTATTTTAAATAAGAACTCACAAAAAAAATTACGCTGTTATCCCTTTGGTAATTTAATCTAACAATCAAAAAATAAAGATCAAAAATATAATAAAAAAAAAAGATTCTTTCTTCCTTAGTCGCCCCAACCAAATTTTAAATTTAACTTTTAAAATCAAAATAAAATAAAACTCAAAAGGGTCTTCTTGTCCCTTTACTATATTTACGTTTCTTCACGTAAAAAACAATTTCTACAAGAAAATAGAAGAAAGCAAGTTCTATGTAATTTCATTCATGCCAGTCTTAAATTACAAGACAAATGATTATGCTACCTTCGCACAGTCAAAATACCGCGGCTATTTAAAATCACTGAGCAGAAAGTATTTCTAAATAAATTTCAAGAAACTATGTTTTTGAAAACAGTCAAGAACTAGTTCTGCCGAGTTACTACTATTTTATATTAAACTACCCATACACTTTATCGCACTAAATACTAATTTAAACATTTTTTATTTTTATATTAAATTATAAAAAAATTTTACTAAAAGAAGAAAAAAGAAAAGAAAGAAAATTATAACAAATTTAATAAAAAAAACAATTTCTAAGCCCATTAAGAAAAAAAGAAAAAAGTTTTCTAACCTTTTCAAAGATTACCCTTGAAAAATAACTTTTAATTTGAATAAAATTAAAAACAATTCTTAGAAATATGTAGTAAAAAACTAGCTATTAAAAGATTCGAAACATTTCATTTCCATTTATTAGTATTTAAATTTTTATGCAACAAAATAGTATAAGTGCTAAACATCCAAATAAATATTCATCAATTTTCTAGAAAACAAATAAAATCAAAACTTAGTATAACCATGATACAAAAGGTATAAATTTTAAACTAATCTAATTCTATAAAAAATTTTCCATACCAGTACAAGCACAATAAAAATTACAAACATTACTAAAAAAAATAATTTTTGAGAGAAAAAAGAAAAGAAAGAAATATTTCCTAAAATATTCAAAAGAGGAATAATCCTTTTCCTCAGCGTAAACAAGACACATCAACAATGCTTTCTTTTGAACTAGCAGCAACTTCCATTACAGCTACTATGTTACGACTTATCTTATTTAAATACAACAAGAGCGACGGGCGATTTGTACGCGTTTTAAAACCTTCTTCAAAAAAACATACTAAAAATAAATTACTTTCAAGTTCAACTTTACTTCAATTATTTCCAATTGAAAGTCCGAAAACTTCAGCAATGTAGTCCATTACCTCTTTTTTATAAGCTGCACTTTGACTTGATGTAAAAAATACTTTTTCTTTTGTTCACATTCATTTTCAAAAAAAGTAAACTGACAACAGAAGTATACAAACAAATAAAAAAAGTTTTCTTTCTCGTGGATTATCAATTACAGAACAGACTCCCCTGAAAGGACATAAAACACCGCCAAGTTTTTTGAATTTAAAGATCACTTATAGTACCCAGGCAAACAAAATTTAAAACTAGAAATAATGGGGTATCTAATCCCAGTTTTTATTCTAGATTATAGCAGTTTTAAAAAAATAAGAGAGAGAAAAGAAAAAAGAAAAGAAATTTAAATTTTATTTAAAAACTAAAATTTAGCCCTTAAATTATTTTTTACTGCTTTTTATACCAAAAAACTTTAATTTGAATTACCTGTATAACCGCAGCAGCTGGCACAGAATAGGCCAATTCTCTTCTTTATACCTATTTCAAGTTTTCACTATTTTAAATAATATTTTTCACTGAAGCTACACTTAATTATTTTCTTTCTTTAAGAATAAAAAACCAACTGTAAGAAAGCTTAAACTCTCATGTGTAAAGTTAAAAACAACTAAATATTTATTCAAAACCAAAAACAATAAAAAAGAAACCTTATTTTTGGAATATGAGTCCAATAGCTTTTAAATTAGCTTATTTTATTAGACTATAGTAATAATACCCCTTTTAATCTGCAATTAAATATTGTCTTCAACTATATAGCCTTAAGCTACACAGAATGTTCATCGGAGTAAAGAACTAAAAGCAAAGAAAAAATATAAGCCTGAACCAAGCAAATACCAAATTCGAAAAGAAAATAAAACATCTCAATAGTCAAAAGAAAGAAAAAAGAAGAAAAACTAACTGACATAATAGAATTTCTCAAATAAGTCCCTAATAGCCCAATAACAATATGGCCAGCACCTATATTAGCGGCTAACCGCACCGACAAAGTAACAGAACGAACTCTAACCCTAACAGTCTCAACTAAAACTAAAAAAGGACTCAAAAATAAAGGAGCCCCCATAGGTAAAAAATGAGAAAAGAATCCACCAATATTTAAAAAAAAACTAGAAATCAACAAAGATAGCCAAAAAGGAAGAGCCAAAGAAAAAGTAACAACTAAGTGTCTAGTCTGCCTAAATACATAGGGAATCAGCCCAAAAAAATTACAAACTACAACCATAACAAAAAAACTACAAATGAAAAAAGAAGACCCACGAATATAAAACCCCAAACTACTATTCAGCTGAAACCACATATACCTTACAAACATAAACAAAAACCTAAACCAACGACTAAACCTAATTCAAAAGAAAAAAGAAAAAAGAAAAAAGAAAAGAAAGGAAAAAAACCAAAAAGAAATACCTCTAACCAAATTTCCACTTTGCTCATCAAACGAAGAAAAATATCCCTTAACATAATAATAGTATAACTTTACCAACACCAAATTTCTCTAAAAATAAAAGAGTTCTGACGCCGAAAAGAATTAAAAAAAATACCCTCAAAAAGAAAAGAAAAAACTCGAACTCACCAAAAAAAAACTATCACCAACAACATACAAATAATAAACATTAAAGGAATATACAACCAACTTAAAGGAGCTATTTGAGGCACCAAAAAGTACTAAACTTAGCTTCTTAAAAATGACAAATTTATATTATTAAATTAACTAACTTCTTTAAACAAACCAAAATTATATTATTTTAATTCACTTAGTAAAAACAGACAAATCAACAACCTCCAAGACAATGGGCATAAAAGAATGATTCGCACCACAAATTTCAGAACACTGCCCATAGTAAACTCCAACTCGAGAGCAATAAAAACTAAGCTGATTCAATCGACCAGGAATAGCGTCAACTTTTACCCCTAAAGAGGGCACTCCTCAAGAATATAAAACATCAGCAGCAGAAACTAAAACACGAATATCATTCAAACAAGGAACAACAGTCCGATTATCAACCTCCAACAAACGATACATACCCCCACTAAGCTCTTCCTCTCCCAGTATAAAAGAATCATATTCAAGCCCCAAAAAATCAGAAAATTCATAGGACCAATACCACTGATGTCCTATAACTTTAATAGTTAAAGAAACATCATTAACCTCATCAAGAAGATATAATAAACGTAAAGAAGGAAAAGCAAGAAATACCAATAAAACTCCAGGCAACACTGTTCAAAACGCTTCAACTTCTTGACACTCCAAAAAAAACCGACCACCATTTTTTTTATACAACAATATAATAAAAATATATATACAAAAACTCATAATTATCAACAACATTAAAACAGCATGATCATGAAAAAAAATCAACTGCTCCATAATGGGAGAAGACGCATCCTGAAACCCCCAACTAGACCAAAATGTCATAACTATTAAAATAATAAACAAAAAAAAAAATCAAAAAATAATATTCCAACCAAACTAAGAAAAAAAAATATAAATATAAGAAAAAAAGAAAGATTTTTGAAGGAAAAAGAACCCCCCCCGAAGGATATTGAAAAAAAGAAAAAAGAAAAGAAAAGAGCTAAATAAAAATATAATCTTGTCAAAGAACCTAAAATTAAAAACAAAATCACAATAAATCCCCCACTACCCCCAATCTGAAATAAACAAAGCATTTTAACAAAAAAACCTAAAAATGGAGGAATCCCCGCCATTGAAAAAATTCCAATGAAAAAGAAAAAAAGAAAAAAGAAAAAATTGAGAAAAAAGAAACTAGAAAAACGACTAAAATCCAAACACCAAAAAAAGAAAAAAAGAAAAGAAGAAAAAAAGACATACACCAAAAAATACATAATACTAAAAGAAAAAGAAAAAGCCCCTAAGCAAATAATCCAACCTAAATGATTAATGGAAGAATAAGAAATTAAAAACCGAACATTAGCCTGATTTAAACCACCAAATCCCCCCACAACCGAAGATAAAGACCCAAAAAAAAAGTAAAAACTAGAAAAACTACAAAAATGCAACAACAATAATAAAGGAATAACTTTCTGCCAAGTACTTAAAAAAAAACAACCGAACCAGCTTAAACCCCCCATAACAGCTGGAAATCACCAGTGAAAAGGAAACACCCCCAACTTAATCAAAAACCTAAAAATAAAAATTACTAAGAAAAAGTCAGAAAACTTAATAAACCAAAAAGAAAAAAGAAAAATACCCCTAAAAATAAAAATAGAACTCCCACAAACCTGGACCAAAAAATATTTAACCGCTCTTTCCACACTTTGAAGCCCAGTGCCACAAACAATAATAGGTAAAAAACACATTAAATTAAGCTCTATTCCTATCCAAATAGACAACCAAGAAAAACTAGATAGCCTTATAAAACTACCAAAAACTACAAAAAAAACCATAAAATAAAAAAAAGGAAATAACATAAAAAAAGAAATGGACTCAAACCACTCAAACCACAGTTAGCAGCCATAGTCCCCTTCCAGCTTTTTCTATATTTTTGAAACATAAAACTTTCAAAAATGTCAAAAGTTTTATATTTTTGGAATTTGAAAAATCTTATATTTTTCAAAAATGTCAAAAGTTTTATGTTTTAAAAATGTCAAAAGTTCTGTTTATTGAACTCTCTTATTTTAGGAAATATTTCTTTCTTTTCTTTTTTCTTTTTTTCTCTAACTTTTAAACTTTTCCCCCCCGGCTATTATTATTCATATTTTTTTTTGTAACGCGTTTTGAAATTTTTCCAAAGATTTTAGGATTTTTTAATAGTGATTTTATCAAGTAAATCACTTTTTAAAAACACCAAATTTTTCAGGCCCAAAATTTGCAACTTCAAGGCATAAAAAAGAAAAAAGAAAAAAATTTATCATTAAAATTTATTTAATAAAAAAATTTCAAAAGTTTTATGTTTTCGACATTTGAAAAATTTTATATTTTTGGAATTTGAAAAATCTTATATTTTTCAAAAATATAAGATTTTATATTTTTGGAATTTGAAAAATCTTATATTTTTGAAAAATATAAGATTTTATATTTTTGGAATTTGAAAAATCTTATATTTTTTGAAAGTTTTATGTTTTCGACATTTGAAAAATTTTATATTTTTGGAATTTGAAAAATCTTATATTTTCAAAAATATCAAAAGTTTTATGTTTCAAAAATGTCAAAAGTTTTATCTCTTCTATAGTTTTTGAACAAGATCTAATAAAAATTATTATATGAAGTATTGAAAACTTCAAGTTTTTTTAACCTAAGATCCTTAATAACTAAAACTAAACTAAAATTAAAGAACTAACTTCACTTTCATTATGAAAATCAGTCGGAAGACGATTATCCCACTCCAACACAGTTCTCAGGTGAGAAGAAATAGCCACCCCACGTTGAACAATAAATCTTTCCCAAACAATTAATATAAAGTACAATACCCTAATAAATGAAATCAAAGAACCAACCGAAGAAACAACATTTCATTTCATAAACACATCTGGATAATCGGAATAACGACGCGGCATTCCTCCCAACCCTAAAAAATGCTGAGGAAGAAACGTAATATTAACCCCAATAAATATCAAATAAAAATGCACCTTTACTCAACGAACATTTAAAACCAGCCCAGTAACTAGAGAAAATCAATAGTTAAAACCACCAAACAAAGCAAAAATAGCCCCCATAGACAACACATAATGAAAATGAGCCACTACATAATAAGTATCATGTAACACCACGTCAACCCTAGAATTAGCAAGAACAATCCCAGTAAGCCCTCCAACTGTAAATAAAAAAATAAAACCAAAAACCCATAGCACAGGAGCCTCATACTTTAAATTAGACCCATAAATAGTAGCTAGCCACCTAAAAGCTTTAATACCAGTGGGAACAGCAATAATCATAGTAGCCGCAGTAAAATAAGCACGAGTATCAACATCTATTCCAACAATAAATATATGATGTGCTCAAACTAAAAATCCTAAAATACCAATAGATAACATAGCATAAATCATTCCAAGATGCCCAAACGCCTCTTTTTTTACAGAATAATGATTAACAATATGAGAAACTATCCCAAACCCCGGAAGAATTAAAATATAAACTTCAGGATGCCCAAAAAACCAAAATAAATGCTGGTACAAAACAGGATCCCCTCCCCCCGCAGGATCAAAAAAAGAAGTATTAAAATTCCGATCAGTCAACAATATAGTAATCGCACCCGCTAAGACCGGCAGCGAGAGTAATAACAAGATAGCAGTAATCTTAATAGACCACACAAACAAAGAAAGCCGCTCAAAGCGCATCCCATAAAACCGCATATTTACAATAGTAGTAATAAAATTAATAGAAGCTAAAATAGAAGAGGCCCCAGCCAAATGCAAAGAAAAAATAGCCAAATCCACAGAACCCCCAGCATGTGCAATATTCCTCGACAAAGGAGGATATAAAGTTCACCCAGTACCAGAGCCTCTTTCAACAACAGCAGAAAAAAGTAAAAGCATCAAAGAAAAAGGCAAAAGTCAAAAACTTATATTATTTATCCGCGGAAAAGCTATGTCAGGTGCCCCCAATATTAAAGGAACCAGCCAATTTCCAAAACCACCAATTATTAGTGGCATAACTAAAAAAAAAATTATTACAAAGGCATGTGCAGTAACAATAACATTATATAACTGATCGTCCCCCAATAGTGCACCGGGCTGCCCCAGTTCAGCACGAATCAACAATCTTAACGCAGTGCCAACCAACCCAGACCAAATTCCAAATATAAAATATAAAGACCCAATATCTTTATGATTTGTAGAAAAAAATCAACGCATAGACTTTACATTACCCAATTTAAAGACCCTTCTTTTCACTCATGAAACAACCCACCAAGAAGAATAATTAAAAATATTAAACATAAAATAAAAATCCTTATACAAGAAAATAAATCTATGACTAAAGAAATAGGCATTAACAATACAATTTCTACATCAAAAATAAGAAACAGAACAGCTAATAAAAAAAACCGTATAGAAAAAGGCACACGCGCAGACATCCTAGAATCAAAACCACACTCAAAAGGAGACCTCTTACTATAACTAAAAAAAACACGACTAGCCAAAAAGTACCTAAACAACCATAAAATAAAACTAAAACACAAACCAAAAAAAGAAGAAAAAATTAAAAAAACCATCCTAGTGCTAAAGAAAACTCATATTTTACAACATCAACGCAATCCGTTTAAACCCGGCACAACACTAATCTAAACAGATGAAAACATACCCTTTTGAACAACAATCAAACGCCTCTATCCGGCCCCCATTTACTTGTCAGAAAAGATTTTCTTTAAAAAACGGGCCGAAACCGAACGCAACTATTTTCGCTCTCCGACACTATAAAAGATAACCTAACTTATCCCCTGAAAAACCAAATTCTTCTGTGCACAAACACCACTTTATATTACTTAAAAACAAATAATTACCCCAACACCTTCAAAGTTATGCTCTTAATCTTAAGCTATTTAAGTAATTTCAGCACTAAAAACATATTTATTTCCTAAACGCAAATTAGACCTTTTAATTAAAGTATAGCACCTTTTGAAACAACCAAGTCATATTTAGAATAAAAATCTAAAGCTTTACAGTTTAAGCTACCAAAAGTAAATCTAATTAACTACCTCACCAGTAGATACACAAATATAAGAACAATCAAACAACATCAACAAAATGCCAATATCAAGCAGCAGCTTCAAACCCAAAATGATGCCCATAAGAAAAGTGAAAAAACCAAATACGAAAGCAACAAACTGTTAAAAACACAGTTCCAATTAATACATGTAAACCATGAAAACCAGTAGCTACAAAAAAAATAGAACCAAAAATACCATCAGAAAGAGAAAAAGAAACTTCATAGTACTCCCCCACCTGTAAAAAAGTAAAATAAATTCCTAAAAAAATACTAATAATTAAACCATGAAGAGAACTTACACGGCTCCCCAACATTAAGCTATGATGAGACCAAGTCACACTAACACCAGAAGCCAACAATACAGCAGTATTAAGTAAAGGCACCGAAAATGGGCTCAAAAATTTCAATCCCACAACAGGCCAGCAAGAGCCCACATCCAAAGTAGGAGCTAATCTCCTATGAAAATAAGTTCAAAAAAAAGAAAAAAAGAAAAGAACTTCAGAAACAATAAACAGAATTATACCATACCGCAGACCCAAAGAAACATTATAGGTATGATATCCTTGAAACATACCTTCACGAATAACATCCCGCCACCACTGAAATATAATAAAAAAAATAACCAATAAGCCTAAAAATATACAATAAAGTCCCAACCCATGTATTCAAGAAACTAAACCAACCGCCAATAAAAAAGCCCCAACAGAACCAATTAAAGGCCAAGGACTATATTCAACTAAATGAAATGTATTACGAAACATTTTACTTCCTTTAATTCTAAACCTCTTATTTGGAAAATAAACATACTCACTTATACTAAAAAAGCAATTACCCAATGAAAACCATATCTTTAAAATGAAAATTTAACATGTTAATTACACTATAGGTACTAAATAATATACTGAAAAATAAAAAAAGAAAAGAGAAAAAAGAAAAGAAAGAAAGAAAAAAGAACTAATAACCTCTTAGTGGCCAAAAAACTTAAAAAAGAGCCCCTAACACCGAAAACATAAAACACACCCTGGCCCCCAAAAATTTCTCTTCAACCACGATCAACAACATAAAAAGAACGGAAAGAAAACATTAAAGGAAAATATATTAATCTCTGAGTAGATAGATTCTGTAAAAACCATATTCTTCCTCTGAAATAATTTAAAAAAAGAAAGAAATATTTCCTAAAATAAGAGAAATACTTAGCCTTTAAAAACAAAATAAAACCTAAAAATAAGCCCAAAACTAAAATACAATAAATAAAAACTTTATAAAAAAAATCAATAAAGAAAAAAGAAAACCTATGAGAAAATAAAAATCAAAAGAAAAAAGAACCTCTAAAAATTGAACCAAACCTTAAAATTCATATTGGAAAGTAAATTGCCCTATAATTATCGTAAATAGAAACAAAACTAAAAAACTTTACACTTCCCCACACACAAAAAAAAGTTAAACGAAAACTATAAGAAACTGTTAACAAAGTAGAGAAAAAAAGAAAAAAGAAAAGAAAGAAATTAATGTCTAAAAATAAACTATACTCCAAAATTAAATCCTTGGAATAAAAACCAGCCATAAAAGGAAACCCACAAAGAGCTAAATTCGAAATATTTAAAAACACTATAACAACTGGCATTCCCTCTCAACAAGCTCCTAGAAACCGTAAATCCTGAACATGACAAAAACAATGAATTAAAGTACCCGCACACAAGAATAACAAAGCCTTAAATAAAGCATGAGTAAATAGATGAAACAAACCAAACAAAGGATACCCCAAAGAAATACCAACCATCATTAAACTTAGCTGCCTTAGTGTAGATAAAGCAATAATCTTTTTTATATCCATTTCAAAAATAGCCCTCACACCAGCAAGAACCATAGTAAAAACAGACACAAAAAACAAAAATGAAAAGAAAAAAGAAAAGAAAGAAAGAAAGTCATAAAACCGAACAAGTAAATAAACACCTGCAGCTACAAGAGTAGAAGAATGAACAAGAGCCGAAACCGGAGTAGGAGCAGCTATAGCCGCAGGCAATCATCTACAAAAAGGAAACTGAGCACTTTTAGTTAGCCCAGCCAAAACAATACAAAAAGCAACAACAACACTCATGTAAAAAATATCCATATAAAAAATTCTTCAGGCCCCCTGCCCCACACACCACCCAATTCTTAAAAGAAGTATAACATCGCCAACACGATTAGATAAGACAGTTAATATCCCAGAACCTAAGGATTTATTATTCTGATAATAAATTACTAAACAAAAAGAAACTAGCCCCAAACCATCCCAACCAAGTAATAACCCAACCAACCTAGGGACAAAAATCAACACAATCATCGAAACAATAAATAAAACAACCATTCAAGTAAAACGTAAAATATTCAAGTCACCTCCCATATAATAATAGGAAAATCAAACAACATTCATTGAAATAAAAACTACAACGCAGGAAAAAGAAATCCTAATCCAATCAAAAACTAGAGAAAAAGAAAGAAAAGATCCCACCTCATTACACATCACCCAATCAAACAAATAAACACAATCATTTCAACAAACATAAAAAAGAAAAAAGAAAAGAAAGAGGAAAAAAGAAAAAAGAAAAAAGCTAGTAAATAAAACAACACTCAAACCATAAAAACACAACACTGTATTAAACAAAACGTACCAAAAGTTCCACAAACCAACATTCTTAATATAAACTACTAATACCACCTAATAATAAAAAAATAAAACCTCAATACTAAAAAAAAAAATATATAAAGGAAAAAAATGGAGAAAAAAAACTAAAAAAAAATTAATCTTCGGAGAAAAAAAATAGCTAAAACTAACCAAACTATCCCCATGATTTAACCTAACAAACAAATATAAACTATACCCCCCGACTAAAAACCCTAAAATACCAAGAAAAAAGAAAAAAGAAAAAGAATAAGACAAAATACCTATTAATAAAAACAATTCAGCCCCCAAATTCAAAGACGGCGGCCCCGCCATATTCCCGGCAACAAAAATAAACCACCACATAGTTAAATAAGGAAAAAATACCAAAAGACCTTTAACAACATATATTCTTCGAGTCCCCAATAAATCATACCCAACTCTAGACAATACAAAAAGACAAGAAGAACAAAGCCCATGCCCAAGCATCATCAAAAGCCCACCGCTTCAACCCCATCAAAACCCAGAAAAAATTCCAGCTAAAAATATACCTATGTGCCCAACAGAGGAATAAGCAACAAGACATTTCAAATCCACTTGACGAAAGCAAATAAAACCTGTAATAACACCCCCCCACAAAACAAACATAATTATTAAATCAGAAAAAATTATCTCAAATATATTTATTATACTAAATAATCGCATAGCCCCATACCCCCCTAACTTCAACAAAACACCAGCAAGAACCATTGAACCCGAAACAGGAGCCTCAACATGAGCCTTTGGAAGCCACAAATGAAAAAAAAAAATAGGAATTTTAACTATAAAAACCAAAACAAGAAAAAAGAAAAGAAAGAAAGAAAAAAGAAAAGAAAAAAGAAACGCATCTGTAAATCAACTAAAAAGAAAAGAAAAATGACAAAAAATATTACCATAAAAAACTAACAAAAATAAAAAAGGCAGAGAAGCAGAAACAGTATATATCATTATATACAACCCAGCCTGCAACCGCTCAGGCTGATACCCCCAACCTAAAATAATAAACAAAGTAGGAACCAAACTGAGCTCAAAAAAAATATAGAAAAGAAAAAAATCTTCTAAAATAAAACAATTAACCAAAACAAAACCGAGAAAAAAAACACAAAATGAGAAGAAAAAACTTCTCTCACTTAAATGAAACGACCGAACCCTCGAAACTATTATTAGGGCACAAACTCAAAGCCTAAGCATAACAAGGCAGCCGCCTAAACAATCAACAAAAAAAAAACTAATAACCTCAAACCAACCGTAAGAGAAAAAGAAAAAAGAAAAAAGAAAAGAAAGAAGAAAAAAGAAAAAAGAAAGAAATATTCAACAATTAGAAGAAAAAAGAAAAAAGAAACTCCCCCCAAAAAGAAAAAAAATTAAAAAAGCTAACACTCAAAAATACTTACAATAGATATAAAATTTCTTCCATGAGAACGAACAAACCTAACCAATAAACCAAGACCAACGGCAGCTTCACAAATAACAAAAACTAAAAACACAAAAATAAGATACCCATCCATCCCCTCATAAACAGAACCAACAACTAATAAAAAAATACCCAACATAATCAATTCCAGAGAAAGTAAAGACATGAGAAAATGAAAACGTTGAACAACAAAAGAAAAAAAACCAACTAGAAAGAAAAGAAAACCAAAGAAGAAAAAAGAAAAAAGAAAAGAAAAATTCATAAGTTTTTGAGGCTAAAAAGAAGCAATGGACTTGTAAACCAAAAATTGAATGTTATATTCCAAAAACAAACTACTAAGTAAATTAATACTTCAACAATGTTTTCAAAACAAAACTTATAAGAGTAGTCTAATACTTACTATATTAGAAAAAAATCTCAAAGCCCACGAATAAAAATACTAATCATAAAATATAAAAAATATAAAAAAGTAAAAAAACAACCACACACATCATATGGAAACTCAACGGGACACCTGCCAATTCAAGTTAAAAGAATAAATACTATAATAAAATACCAAAAGAAAACCTGACCAAAAGGATAAAAAACCTCACCACGAAAAAGAGAAGAAAAAAGAAAAGGAACAACAAATAAAATCAAAACAGAAATCAATAAAGCCACAACACCCCCTAGCTTATTAGGAACTGCCCGAAGAATAGCATAGGCAAAAAGAAAATATCACTCAGGCTGAATGTGCACAGGAGTAACCAAAGAGTTAGCCATAACAAAATTCTCTGGATCCACCAAACTATTAGGAAAAAAAAAAACAAAACTCATAAAAAAAAACAAAACTAGAAAAAACCCAAATATATCCTTAAAAATAAAATAAGGATGAAAAGAAATATTATCCCCGAAAGAATTAATTCCCAAAGGATTATTAGCTCCCACCTCATGTAAAAAAACAAGATGAATAAAACTTAAACCTAAAATCATAAAAGGAAACAAAAAATGAAAAGCATAAAACCGAACCAAAGTAGCATTATCCACCGAAAACCCGCCCCAGACTCACTCAACTAATATGCCACCAATATACGGCACAGCAGAGAGAAAATTCGTAATAACAGTAGCCCCCCAAAAAGACATTTGACCTCACGGTAAAACATAACCTAAAAAAGCAGTAACTATAGTTAATAAAAAAAGAAAAACACCAATAGACCAACCACTAACAGAAGAATAAGAACCATAATATAAGCCACGACCAATATGTAAATATATAAAAATAAAAAAAAGAGAAGCACCATTAGCGTGAATAAAGCGAATAAATCACCCAAAATTTACATCCCGAGCTAAGCAAACAACTGAATAAAAAGCCAAATCCACTCTGGCCACATAATGTATAGAGAGAAATAATCCCGCTAAAACCTGAACAATTAAACAAAACCCCAACAAAGAACCAAAATTTCATCATGAAGACAAATTCAAAGGAGTTGGATAGTCAACTAAAGCATTATTTCCAACACCAAAAATAACATGAACTTTTCGAAAAGAACTAAACATACCTCTACCTCCATTAGAACTTTAAGTAGTAAAAAATGGACGAAAAGCACCCTCATGAAAACAACAAATCTTAACGACAGAAATTAAAGCTAAAAACAAAATAAAACCCAATCCAACATAAAGAAATAAATTAAAGCCCCTAAACATTTCAAAAGAAAAGGAAAGAAAAAACATTCTAGTTTCAGAGAAACTAGAAAAAAAAAAAAAAAAAAAAGTTAGAGAAAAAAGTCAGAGTCCATTCAAAAAAACTAAAAAATTAGGCACTAAAACCAAAACATAACTAAACAGAACTAACATGCCACCAATATAAATTAAAAATAACGACAAAGAAAATCAAGAAGAAAAAAGAAACCCCATATAAACACTAATTAAAAAACACAAAACTAATAAAATCATAGCTAAACTCAAAGGCTGTTGTATTAAAACAACTAATGAAAGAAACAGACAAAAAAGAAGCTCTACAACTAATAAAATCATAAAGAAAAATAGTTTAATTTAAACATTAACCCTGGAAGTTAAAGTTCAGAATGTCTGTTTTTCTATTACAAGAGAGAAAACTCGTAAAAAGAGCTACAATCTTTCGCCTACGCTCAGCCATCCTGCA